ACTACTACTGTAGTGTCTACTTGAATTAGATTGGCACTTTTTTTCTTTTCTTTTTCTATTCAGTAACCTTAGTCCTAGTCAAGACTAGACTAGTTTATGATTGTTTAAAAGACAGAATCGGGAGAGGGTAAGGATTAGATCAAATGGGAATGGAGGTCTGTGATTGTGATGGATAGCGATCCGTCTTGATTCCCTATTTTTATGCCTTTTATTTAGGAAGGGCGAAAAAATAAACACTGGATATTTTATTATCTTACATGTTCTATTAGTAACATCCCCTCGATACTTGGAAGGACGTCACTACCTGTTGTTATTTTGCTTGGGCTTAATGTTTCCCGATTCTACTATAAATCATATTAAGAATAAATGGGTTTAGTGAATTAGTTCATCAATAGTGTTGGTGCAGAACACCCCCTTTTTTTTTTGACTCTGCACCATTGATTCCACTATTATTAGTGAGCAATAATGGAATAATTCCTGCATATTCATAGAGATAGGGGACACAAGTCACATGGATATAGTAAGTCTCGCTTGGGCTGCTTTAATGGTAGTCTTTACATTTTCCCTTTCACTCGTAGTATGGGGAAGAAGTGGACTCTAAGGGTACTACGAAATTGAGTTCGCTTTTTTAACTATCTAATACTAAAAAAAAAAAAGAGTATGGTAGAAAGAAAAGAGTCATATATTTCTTTCTACCATACTATCCCATCTCATAGAATACTGCGGATTCTAGTCCGCTCATTTCATTTAAGACGAAAAAGAAAAAAGGGAATCCTTGCTAAGAACTCCGAAGTCAAGTTTCATTCAACTTAATTATTTTGACTGACTGTTTTTACATATATGATAAGTAAAAAAGCAGTAGGGACTAGAATGAACAGTGCAGTAGCAATAAATGCAAGAATATTTACTTCCATAATCTCATCTTTCGTTTTTTTTACTTCACAATAACTCGGGATTTAATCCCATAGAGATGATAAACCTTTTGCCTGTAAATTCAATGGGATGACATCTCGATGATAATGATATTGACTCGGCCCAATATCGTGACTAACAATATCTGAGCTAGCAAATCGATTCACTGTCCAGAATTGAATAGTATAACATAGGAAGATCTTTTATACATACCGAATCTTTCTAATCAAATAAAAAATGCCTTTTTTTTTCATTATTTTTCGAAAAAAAACTCTCGCCTTTCGGGTACAAGCATCTGATTAAATATCATCTAACTGCGTTTCCGCTTCCATTGGTTACAAATACAAACAAAGAATCGAGGGGAAATGGAAAGAAGGACAGAGTTAAGTTCTAAATTCTGCTCCGTTTTTTTAATGATCTAAAAATTATGCTCCTTATCCCTCTTTCATCGCCCCTTTCATAGAAAAGTAAAAGTTTTTATTGGGTCTGTCGGGACTGACGGGGTTCGAACCCGCAGCTTCCGCCTTGACAGGGCGGTGCTCTGACCAATTGAACTACAATCCCCAAAAAAGAAAAATAAGGTGTTATGGATTAATTTAATCCTTTTGTTATTGCCAAAACGATTGAGAATCCATCGTTCAATGAACAATGAACAAAAAGAGTCTTTTCGGTTCTTTGCTCTTTTCTTTAGACTTCCAGATCGTGATATGAATCTAGATTATTAAAAAGATCAGCATTTATGAGAACAAAAAAGAGGGGTATATCTGAAAGTTTTTTTCTTATTCTTTCTATAGCTAGCTATAGTATTATATAATGTGATCTTGGCTCAACGAATCCTTGGGCCGAGCTGGATTTGAACCAGCGTAGGCATATTGCCAACGAATTTACAGTCCGTCCCCATTAACCGCTCGGGCATCGACCCCGGACAAATCAATTCTCAATCTATTGATAATCCATGATCAACTTCCTTTCGTAGTACCCTACCCCCAGGGGAAGTCGAATCCCCGCTGCCTCCTTGAAAGAGAGATGTCCTGAACCACTAGACGATGGGGGCATGCTTGCCCGAACGCCATCATACTATGCTCATAGTATGAACAGTTTGTTGAAATTGTCAATATAAGGATAATATGAAATATATAATATATTTCATAGAAAAAATATGAAGGTATATATTTCTAGGAGTGAGTTGTCTGCCAGAAAAAGGATTGAACTTCATTAAATTTCTCCCACTTTCATTCATTGTTAAGATAAGATGTGATATGCCTATCACACTAAACCAGGAAATTAACAAACGATAAATAAAATATGGAAAGAGGGGATCAAGAAGTTCTCGAAAAGGGTAATTAGGCCCGGCCTTGAAACAATTCATTGCATTGATTGATATTTATGCAATATAAATAAACCCATTTATTTTATTTTGAGCCTATATTCAGTCACTAGTGAAATTAAAATTCTCAGTCCACTAGCAACCACTATGAGTATGAATCTATTGTATGTACTTATATATAATATATATGTATCATAGTATAGATATATCTTATCTGCATAGTAATTCATTCGGGAATTGAATCAAAGAGGCCCTTTTAAC